GCTAGCGTAGCTTAACACAAAGCATAACACTGAAGATGTTAAGATGGGCCCTAAGAAGCTCCGCATGCACAAAGGCATGGTCCTGACCTTATTATCAGCTCTAACCCAACTTACACATGCAAGTCTCCGCAATCCCGTGAGTATGCCCTCAATCCCCCGCCCGGGGACAAGGAGCGGGCATCAGGCACAAGTTTTAGCCCAAGACGCCTAGCCAAGCCACACCCCCAAGGGAATTCAGCAGTGATAGACATTAAGCCATAAGTGAAAACTTGACTCAGTCAGGGTTAAGAGGGCCGGTAAAACTCGTGCCAGCCACCGCGGTTAAACGAGAGGCCCCAGTTGATATTATTACGGCGTAAAGGGTGGTTAAGGAAAGAGATATAATAAAGCCAAATGGCCCTTTGGCCGTCATACGCTTCTAGGTGTCCGAAGCCCGCCCCCACGAAAGTAGCTTTAATAAGACCCACCTGACCCCACGAAAGCTGAGAAACAAACTGGGATTAGATACCCCACTATGCTCAGCCATAAACCCAGACCTCGAACTACAATTAGACGTCCGCCAGGGTACTACGAGCATTAGCTTGAAACCCAAAGGACCTGACGGTGCCTTAGACCCCCCTAGAGGAGCCTGTTCTAGAACCGATAACCCCCGTTAAACCTCACCACTTCTAGCCACCCCAGCCTATATACCGCCGTCGCCAGCTTACCCTGTGAAGGCAATAAAAGTAAGCAAAATGGGCACAACCCAGAACGTCAGGTCGAGGTGTAGCGCACGAAGCGGGAAGAAATGGGCTACATTTTCTATTACAGAACACTACGAACATGCAACATGAAATAGTGCTTGAAGGAGGATTTAGTAGTAAAAAGGAAGCAGAGTGTCCTTTTGAACCCGGCTCTAAGGCGCGTACACACCGCCCGTCACTCTCCCCTGTCAACACGCATTACAAATACATAATATTAAAGCACTGACAAGGGGAGGCAAGTCGTAACATGGTAAGTGTACCGGAAGGTGCACTTGGATTAAACCCAGGGCGTGGCTGAGTCAGTTAAGCATCTCACTTACACCGAGAAGACATCCATGCAACTTGGATCACCCTGAGCCAAACAGCTAGCTTAATCACTAATCTAACTCAACAATACCCATAAGAGAACATGACCCACCCCCAAAAACTAAACCATTTTTTTACCTGAGTATGGGAGACAGAAAAGGTTCACCCAAAGCAATAGAGAAAGTACCGCAAGGGAAAGCTGAAAGAGAAATGAAACAACCCATATAAGCACTAAAAAACAAAGACTAAACCTTGTACCTTTTGCATCATGATTTAGTAAGTACACCCAAGCAAAGAGACCTTTAGTTTGAGACCCCGAAACCAGGTGAGCTACCCCGAGACAGCCTATATAATTTAGGGCTAACCCGTCTCTGTGGCAAAAGAGTGGGAAGAGCTCCGGGTAGAAGTGACAGACCTACCGAACCTGGTGATAGCTGGTTGCCTGAGAAATGGATAGAAGTTCAGCCCCGCACACCCCAAACCAGGACCCTTAAACTTAAGGTAACTCCAGGGAAATATACGGGAGTTAGTTAAAGGGGGTACAGCCCCTCTAACAAAGGATACAACCTTACCAGGAGGATAAAGATCATAATATTTAAAACAACCTGTTTTAGTGGGCCTAAAAGCAGCCATCTAAACAGAAAGCGTTAAAGCTCAGACAGGATGAAGTTTATTATACCGATAAAAAATCTTATTCCCCTAAAAATATCAGGCCATCCCATGCCTACATGGAAGAAATTATGCTAAAATGAGTAACAAGAAGACCTGTTCTTCTCCGAGCACAAGTGTAAACCAGATCGGACAAACCACTGGAAAATAACGAACTCAATCAAAGAGGGCACTGTGAACAATATAAAAACCAGGAAAAACTCACAACCAAATAATCGTTAACCCCACACTGGAGTGCTAATTTAAAGGAAAGACTAAAAGAAAGGGAAGGAACTCGGCAAACACAAGCCTCGCCTGTTTACCAAAAACATCGCCTCCTGCAACTAAACTAAGTATAGGAGGTCCAGCCTGCCCAGTGACTACGGGTTCAACGGCCGCGGTATTTTGACCGTGCAAAGGTAGCGCAATCACTTGTCTTTTAAATAGAGACCTGTATGAATGGCTAAACGAGGGCTTAACTGTCTCCCCCTTCCAGTCAGTGAAATTGATCTATCCGTGCAGAAGCGGGTATAATAATACAAGACGAGAAGACCCTTTGGAGCTTAAGGTACAAAATTTAACCACGTTAAACAACTCAATAAAAAGAAAGAACTTAGTGGAACATAAAATTTTACCTTCGGTTGGGGCGACCGCGGAGGAAAAACAAGCCTCCGAGTGGAGTGGGATAAATCCCTAAAACCAAGAGAAACATCTCTAAGCCGCAGAACATCTGACCAATAATGATCCGACCACCGGTCGATCAACGAACCAAGTTACCCTAGGGATAACAGCGCAATCCTCTCCCAGAGTCCATATCGACGAGGGGGTTTACGACCTCGATGTTGGATCAGGACATCCTAATGGTGCAGCCGCTATTAAGGGTTCGTTTGTTCAACGATTAAAGTCCTACGTGATCTGAGTTCAGACCGGAGTAATCCAGGTCAGTTTCTATCTGTAATGCTACTTTTCCCAGTACGAAAGGATCGGAAAAGGGGGGCCCATACTTAAAGCACGCCCCACCCCTAATCAATGAAAACAAATAAATTAAATAAAGGGAGGGCCCAACCCCTGCCGCCCGAAATAAGGGCATACTGGGGTGGCAGAGCATGGTAAATTGCGAAAGGCCTAAGCCCTTTATACCAGAGGTTCAAATCCTCTCTCCAGTTTATGCTAAACACTCTAATAAACCACTTAATCAACCCCCTAGCCTACATCGTACCTGTGTTATTAGCAGTAGCCTTCCTCACACTACTTGAACGAAAAGTACTAGGATACATGCAACTACGAAAGGGCCCCAACGTAGTAGGACCCTACGGGCTACTACAACCTATCGCCGACGGAGTAAAACTCTTTATTAAAGAGCCTGTCCGACCCTCTACATCATCCCCCCTTTTATTTTTAGCAACCCCTATTCTTGCATTAACCCTAGCCATAACACTATGAGCACCTATACCCATACCCCACCCCATCATTGACTTAAATCTAGGAATCCTGTTTATCCTGGCCCTCTCAAGCTTGGCAGTGTATTCTATTTTAGGGTCGGGGTGAGCATCGAATTCTAAATACGCCTTAATTGGAGCCCTTCGGGCAGTGGCCCAGACAATTTCCTATGAAGTAAGCCTGGGGCTTATCCTCCTCTCAGTAATTATTTTCTCAGGTGGCTATACCCTGCAAACATTTAACACCGCCCAAGAAAGTATTTGACTACTGGCCCCGGCCTGACCACTGGCAGCCATATGATACATCTCAACCCTAGCAGAAACCAACCGAGCACCTTTTGACCTAACAGAAGGGGAGTCAGAGCTAGTGTCCGGCTTCAATGTAGAATATGCAGGAGGGCCCTTCGCCCTGTTTTTCCTGGCCGAATACGCCAACATCCTAATAATAAATACCCTGTCCGCCGTATTATTCCTGGGGTCTTCTCACTTCCCAAGCATACCCGAATTAACAACAATTAGCCTCATGATCAAAGCCGCACTCCTATCAGTTGTATTCCTGTGGGTCCGAGCCTCCTACCCTCGATTTCGGTACGACCAACTTATGCACCTTGTATGGAAGAATTTTCTACCACTAACACTAGCACTAGTCCTGTGACATGTAGCCCTACCAATTGCATTGGCAGGCCTCCCCCCCCAACTGTAGCTTGGGAACTGTGCCCGAATGCCTAGGGACCACTTTGATAGAGTGGCTTATAGGGGTTAAAATCCCCTCGGTTCTTAGAAAGAAGGGGGTCGAACCCATGCCCAAGAGATCAAAACTCTTAGTGCTTCCTCTACACCACTTTCTAAGATGGGGTCAGCTAATTAAGCTTTCGGGCCCATACCCCGAACATGACGGTTAAAGTCCCTCCTCCATCAATGAACCCCTACGTACTAATAATTCTACTATCCAGCCTGGGATTGGGCACCACCCTAACTTTTGCTAGCTCTCATTGACTCTTAGCCTGGATAGGGTTAGAAATTAATACCCTGGCGATTGTACCACTGATAGCACAACATCATCACCCGCGGGCGGTAGAAGCTACTACTAAATATTTCTTAACTCAAGCAACCGCGGCAGCAATAATCCTGTTTGCAAGTACAACAAACGCATGAATTACAGGGGAGTGGGATATAAACAATATGTCAAGCCCAATCGCCAACACCATGGTTATCACCGCCCTAGCACTTAAGATTGGACTTGCACCCATGCACTTCTGAATACCAGAAGTCCTACAAGGACTAGATCTGTTAACAGGCCTGATCCTATCAACTTGACAGAAGCTCGCCCCCCTGGCCCTTATTATCCAAACATCTCAAATCATCGACCCGCTTCTATTAACCTCTCTCGGACTTATATCCACACTGGCCGGAGGATGGGGCGGTCTAAATCAGACCCAACTACGAAAAATTTTGGCCTATTCCTCTATCGCACATATAGGATGAATGATTATTGTTTTACAATACGCCCCCCAACTCACACTCCTCGCACTAGGGACATACATCTTCATGACCTCCGCAGCATTTCTCACACTTAAGACGTCCTCAGCCACAAAGATTAACACCCTCGCAATAACCTGATCAAATAGCCCCATCCTAACAACAACCGCCGCCCTTGTCCTATTATCACTAGGCGGATTACCACCACTAACGGGATTTATACCAAAGTGGTTGATTCTACAAGAGCTAACAAAACAGGGCCTCCCCGCCACCGCCACTATTATGGCCCTTGCAGCCCTACTTAGCCTTTACTTCTACCTCCGATTATGCTACTCAATAACACTGACGATCTCCCCCAACACAACTAACTCAACTACACCCTGGCGACTGGGAACAACTCAGACCTCTCTTACCTTAACTATTTCAACCATGATTGCATTAGGGCTTCTGCCTGTAACCCCAGCTATTTTAATACTGGCCACCTAGGGACTTAGGATAGCACCAGACCAAGAGCCTTCAAAGCTCTAAGCAGAAGTGAGAATCTTCTAGTCCCTGAATAAAACCTACAAGAGTCTATCTTGCATTTTCTGATTGCAAATCAAATGTTTTTGTTAAACTAAGGCCTTACTAGATGGGAAGGCCTCGATCCTACAAACTCTTAGTTAACAGCTAAGCGCTCAAACCAGCGAGCATCCATCTACTTTTCCCGCCGTTGGCCTGAAAGGCGGGAAAAGCCCCGGCAGAGTCTTACTCTACGTCTCTGGATTTGCAATCCAACATGTTTTCTTCACCACGGGGCTGGTGATAGGGAGAGGACTTAAACCTCTGTCTTCGGGGCTACAACCCACCGCCTAGTACTCGGCTACCCTACCTGTGGCAATTACACGCTGATTCTTTTCTACAAACCACAAAGACATTGGCACCCTTTATCTTGTATTTGGTGCCTGAGCCGGAATAGTGGGAACTGCTTTAAGCCTTCTTATCCGAGCTGAACTTAGCCAACCCGGGTCACTTCTAGGCGATGATCAAATCTATAATGTTATCGTCACTGCCCACGCCTTCGTAATAATTTTCTTTATAGTAATACCGATTCTCATCGGGGGATTTGGGAATTGACTAGTACCACTAATGATTGGAGCACCCGATATAGCATTTCCACGAATGAATAATATAAGCTTTTGACTTCTCCCTCCATCCTTCCTCCTACTACTAGCCTCTTCTGGCGTTGAGGCCGGAGCAGGTACAGGGTGGACAGTTTACCCACCCCTTGCAGGCAATCTTGCCCACGCAGGAGCATCCGTAGATCTTACAATCTTCTCACTTCACTTAGCAGGTGTATCATCAATTTTAGGCGCAATTAATTTTATTACTACCACCATTAACATGAAACCCCCAGCTATTTCTCAATACCAGACGCCCCTATTCGTATGAGCTGTACTTGTGACAGCTGTACTACTACTTCTTTCACTACCAGTATTGGCCGCCGGGATTACAATGCTTCTTACAGATCGGAATCTTAACACCACATTCTTTGACCCGGCAGGGGGAGGAGACCCAATCTTATACCAACATCTATTCTGGTTCTTTGGCCACCCCGAAGTATATATTCTTATTTTACCCGGATTTGGTATCATTTCACACGTTGTAGCCTACTACGCCGGTAAAAAAGAACCATTCGGCTATATAGGAATAGTCTGAGCTATAATGGCTATTGGCCTCCTTGGTTTTATTGTCTGGGCCCACCACATGTTTACTGTCGGGATAGACGTAGACACCCGTGCCTATTTCACATCTGCAACAATAATCATCGCTATCCCAACTGGTGTAAAAGTATTTAGTTGACTCGCCACACTACACGGCGGCTCCATTAAATGGGACACACCCATACTGTGAGCCCTGGGATTCATTTTCCTTTTTACAGTCGGGGGTTTAACAGGAATTGTATTAGCCAACTCATCACTAGATATTGTACTCCACGACACATATTATGTAGTCGCACATTTCCACTATGTACTGTCAATGGGTGCCGTATTTGCCATTATAGCAGCCTTCGTTCACTGATTCCCGCTATTCTCAGGCTACACCCTAAATGAAACCTGAACAAAAATCCACTTTGGCGTAATATTTATTGGTGTGAACCTAACATTCTTCCCCCAACATTTCCTAGGCCTAGCCGGAATGCCACGACGATACTCTGATTACCCTGACGCCTATGCTCTGTGAAACACAGTGTCATCTATTGGATCCCTTATCTCCCTAGTCGCAGTAATTATATTCCTATTTATCCTCTGAGAAGCTTTTGCCGCCAAACGAGAGGTATCCTCAGTAGAGCTAACCATAACAAACGTAGAATGACTTCACGGCTGCCCCCCGCCCTATCACACATTTGAAGAGCCAGCATTCGTCCGAGTTCAATCAAACTAACGAGAAAGGGAGGAATTGAACCCCCATGTACTGGTTTCAAGCCAGTCACATAACCACTCTGTCACTTTCTTCTAAAGACATTAGTAAAATGCAAATTACACCACCTTGTCAAGGTGGTATCACAGGTTAAATCCCTGTATGTCTTAAGCCTCAGGCTTAATGGCACATCCCACACAACTAGGATTCCAAGACGCGGCATCACCCGTTATAGAAGAACTTCTACACTTCCACGACCACGCCCTAATAATTGTGTTTTTAATTAGCACTTTAGTACTATACATTATTATTGCAATAGTCTCTACTAAACTTACCAATAAATATATCTTAGACTCTCAAGAGATCGAAATTGTATGGACCGTCTTACCAGCTGTAATCCTAGTTTTGATTGCCCTGCCCTCCCTTCGAATTCTATACCTTATAGATGAAATTAATGACCCCCACCTAACAATTAAAGCCATGGGACACCAGTGATATTGAAGCTACGAGTACACAGATTATGAAGACTTGGGCTTTGACTCGTACATAATTCCAACCCAGGACCTCACACCAGGCCAATTCCGACTACTGGAAACTGACCACCGAATAGTAGTTCCGATAGAATCACCAATTCGTGTGTTAGTGTCTGCTGAGGATGTACTTCACTCCTGAGCCGTGCCATCCCTAGGTGTAAAAATGGACGCAGTACCCGGACGACTAAATCAAACTGCCTTTATTGCCTCCCGCCCAGGGGTGTTCTACGGACAATGCTCTGAAATCTGCGGAGCTAATCACAGCTTTATGCCAATTGTAGTTGAAGCCGTCCCACTAGAACATTTTGAAAGCTGATCCTCACTAATACTAGAAGACGCCTCACTAGGAAGCTAATTATTGGACAAAGCGTTGGCCTTTTAAGCCAAAGTTTGGTGACTACCGACCACCTCTAGTGAAATGCCCCAATTAAACCCCAACCCCTGGTTCGCCATTCTAGTATTTTCATGAATCATCTTTCTTACCATTATTCCAACTAAAATCTTAAATCACACAACACCCAACGAACCCGCCCCAATAAACGAAGAGAAGCACAAAACTGAGCCTTGAGACTGACCATGATAATGAGCTTTTTTGACCAATTCGCAAGCCCCTCCTTTCTAGGCATCCCCCTTATTGCCATTGCAATCGCACTTCCATGAATTATATTCCCAACTCCCCCATCTCGATGATTAAACAATCGGCTTATTACCCTTCAGACATGGTTCATTAACCGTTTCACTAACCAACTTCTACTACCCCTAAATGTAGGAGGACACAAATGGGCCCTACTATTCGCCTCATTAATAGTATTCCTTATTACTATCAATATGCTAGGCCTTCTCCCATATACCTTTACACCCACCACCCAACTCTCACTAAATATAGGACTTGCTGTGCCACTATGACTTGCTACAGTAATTATTGGCATGCGTAACCAGCCAACGGTAGCCCTTGGCCATCTTTTGCCAGAAGGAACCCCCGTCCCACTGATCCCAGTACTGATTATCATCGAAACAATTAGCCTATTTATTCGGCCCTTAGCCCTGGGAGTACGGCTTACAGCTAATCTGACTGCCGGCCATCTATTAATTCAACTTATTGCCACAGCAGTATTTGTACTGCTACCAATAATACCAACAGTAGCAATTTTAACAGCCGCTGTTCTATTCCTCCTAACACTTCTAGAAGTTGCAGTCGCGATAATCCAAGCCTATGTGTTTGTACTTCTACTAAGCCTCTACCTACAAGAAAACGTTTAATGGCACACCAAGCACATGCATTTCATATGGTTGATCCTAGCCCATGACCACTAACCGGAGCCGTAGGCGCCCTATTAATAACATCCGGCCTAGCAATCTGGTTTCACTTCCATTCAACAACATTAATAACCCTTGGACTAATTCTTCTACTTCTTACAATATTCCAATGATGACGTGATATTATCCGAGAAGGGACCTTCCAAGGACACCACACGCCGCCCGTACAAAAAGGCCTGCGTTATGGTATAATCTTATTCATCACCTCAGAGGTTTTCTTTTTCCTTGGATTTTTCTGAGCCTTCTACCACTCAAGCCTGGCACCAACCCCCGAACTAGGAGGATGTTGACCACCTACAGGAATCACCACACTAGACCCATTTGAAGTCCCCCTCCTTAATACAGCAGTTCTACTAGCATCTGGTGTAACAGTCACATGGGCCCACCACAGCATCATAGAAGGAGAACGAAAACAAGCTATTCAATCCCTCGGACTTACAATCTTACTAGGACTATATTTTACTGCACTACAGGCCATGGAATACTATGAGGCCCCCTTTACAATTGCAGATGGGGTGTATGGATCTACATTCTTCGTAGCTACAGGATTCCACGGACTTCATGTAATTATCGGGTCAACCTTCTTGGCCGTCTGCCTTCTTCGCCAAGTCCAGTACCACTTTACATCTGAACATCACTTCGGCTTCGAAGCCGCTGCCTGATACTGACACTTTGTCGACGTAGTCTGACTATTCCTTTACGTATCCATCTACTGATGAGGCTCATATCTTTCTAGTATTAAATTAGTACAAATGACTTCCAATCATTTAGTCTTGGTTAAACCCCAAGGAAAGATAATGAATTTAATCACAACCATTCTTATTATTACAATAGCCCTCTCCTCAATTCTAGCAATCGTATCATTTTGACTCCCCCAGATAAACCCCGACGCAGAAAAACTGTCCCCTTATGAGTGCGGATTTGACCCGCTGGGATCCGCCCGACTACCATTTTCCTTGCGATTCTTCCTAGTCGCTATTCTGTTTCTACTATTTGATCTAGAAATTGCCCTTCTTCTCCCCCTCCCCTGAGGGGACCAACTTCATAACCCCGCAGGAACATTCTTTTGAGCAACTACAGTTCTTATCCTTCTAACCCTAGGATTAATTTATGAATGAACTCAAGGGGGCCTAGAATGAGCAGAATAGGGAGTTAGTCCAAAAAAGACCTCTGATTTCGGCTCAGAAAATTGTGGTTCAAATCCACGGCCCCCTTATGACACCAGTACATTTCAGCTTCAGTTCAGCATTTATTCTAGGACTAATAGGACTAGCATTCCACCGTACCCACTTACTCTCTGCACTTCTATGCTTAGAAGGTATAATATTATCCCTATTTATTGCACTAGCCCTATGAACACTACAGTTCGAATCTACAAGCTTCTCTACCGCCCCCATGCTTTTATTAGCCTTCTCCGCGTGCGAGGCAAGTACAGGCCTCGCGCTTCTAGTAGCCACAGCTCGAACCCATGGGACTGATCGCCTACAAAACCTTAATCTCCTACAATGCTAAAAGTATTAATCCCTACAATCATGTTATTCCCAACAATCTGACTGAGCACCCCAAAAATGCTATGATCAAGCACAATCGCCCACAGTCTATCAATTGCCCTTGTAAGTCTTACATGACTAAAGTGAACATCCGAAACAGGCTGAGCCACATCTAATACATATTTGGGAACAGACCCCCTGTCAACCCCCCTGCTAGTATTAACATGTTGACTATTACCATTAATAATTCTAGCCAGCCAAAATCACATTAACCCAGAGCCCATTAGCCGACAACGCCTATACATCACCCTACTCACCTCACTACAGACCTTCTTAATTATGGCATTCGGTGCCACTGAAATCATTATGTTCTATATTATATTTGAGGCCACGCTCATTCCAACCCTGATCATTATTACTCGGTGGGGGAATCAGGCTGAACGATTAAATGCAGGGACTTACTTCTTATTCTACACACTTGCAGGCTCTCTGCCCCTCCTGGTCGCACTACTTCTACTTCAACAATCTACAGGGACCCTCTCTATGCTCACCATTCAATATTCTCAGCCGCTCCTACTCAGCTCCTGAGGTCACAAAATTTGATGGGCCGGCTGTCTTATTGCATTTCTAGTAAAAATACCACTATATGGCGTCCACCTGTGACTCCCCAAGGCACACGTAGAAGCCCCTGTTGCGGGATCCATAGTATTAGCAGCAGTCTTACTGAAACTTGGGGGGTACGGAATAATACGAATAATAATTATACTAGACCCCCTCTCAAAAGAATTAGTCTACCCATTTATTATTTTAGCATTATGAGGAATCATCATAACAGGGTCTATCTGCTTACGGCAGACAGATCTTAAGTCACTAATCGCCTACTCATCAGTCAGCCATATGGGACTCGTGGCAGGGGGTATTTTAATTCAGACCCCATGAGGATTTTCAGGGGCAATCATCCTAATAATTGCCCACGGTTTAGTATCCTCAATATTATTTTGCTTAGCCAATACAGCCTATGAACGAACCCACAGCCGGACTATGATCTTAGCCCGAGGATTACAACTAATTTTCCCCCTCACGGCAGTTTGATGGTTCATTGCTAACCTGGCTAATCTAGCACTTCCCCCCCTCCCCAACCTAATGGGAGAACTAATAATTATTACAACATTATTCAACTGATCCCCCTGAACTATTGCACTAACAGGGGCAGGCACCCTAATTACGGCGGGCTACTCACTCTATATGTTCTTAATGTCTCAACGAGGCCCAACACCAAGCCATATTATGAAACTCCAACCCTTCCACACCCGGGAACACTTGCTAATAGCCCTCCATCTTATTCCCGTGCTTCTTCTTGTAGCAAAACCAGAACTAATGTGAGGTTGATGCTATTAGTAAGTATAGTTTAACTAAAATATTAGATTGTGATTCTAAAGACAGGAGTTAAAATCCCCTTACTCACCAAGGAAGGACAGAAATCAATAAGTACTGCTAATCCTTATGCACCGCGGTTAAAGTCCGCGGCTTCCTCACGCTTCTGAAGGATAACAGCTCATCCGTTGGTCTTAGGAACCAAAAACTCTTGGTGCAAATCCAAGTGGAAGCTATGAACTCAATAACACTAATTACATCCTCCTCATTTATTTTAGTTATTACAATCCTTATTATTCCACTACTAACGACACTAAACCCCCAACCACGCAACACAGATTGGGCAGGTACACATGTAAAAACCGCTGTCAGCACCGCATTCTTCATTAGCCTACTACCATTAATAATTTTCCTAGATCAGGGATTAGAAAGTATTACCACTAATTGGCACTGAATAAATACACACATATTCGACACAAATATTAGTTTTAAATTTGATCACTACTCCCTTATTTTCACACCCATCGCCCTCTATGTCACCTGGTCTATTTTAGAATTTGCACTCTGGTATATACACTCAGACCCGAACATGGGCCGGTTCTTTAAATACCTGCTATTATTTTTAGTAGCAATAATTACCCTTGTCACTGCTAATAACATATTTCAACTATTTATTGGCTGAGAGGGAGTTGGAATTATGTCATTCCTACTAATCGGGTGGTGGTACGGACGAGCAGACGCTAACACAGCGGCTCTACAAGCTGTAATTTATAATCGCGTCGGGGATATTGGGCTAATCTTGAGCATGGCATGATTTGCAATAAATTTTAACTCCTGGGAGATCCAACAAATCTTCTTCTTATCAAAAAATTTTGATATAACTATCCCACTAATGGGACTTATTCTGGCAGCAACAGGGAAATCGGCCCAATTTGGCCTACACCCTTGGCTTCCTTCTGCCATGGAGGGCCCCACACCAGTATCTGCCCTACTCCACTCCAGCACCATAGTTGTAGCTGGAATCTTCTTATTAATTCGCCTCCACCCCCTCATAGAAAATAATGAAACCGCACTAACGATCTGCCTGTGTCTAGGAGCCCTAACCACTCTGTTTACAGCTACCTGTGCCCTAACCCAAAATGATATTAAAAAAATTGTAGCTTTCTCAACATCTAGCCAACTAGGCCTGATAATAGTCACAATTGGCCTAAACCAACCACAACTGGCATTCCTTCACATTTGCACCCACGCCTTCTTCAAAGCTATACTATTCCTGTGCTCAGGGTCAATTATCCACAGCCTCAATGATGAACAGGACATCCGCAAAATAGGAGGCCTCCATAACCTCATGCCAGCCACCTCAACCTATTTAACTATTGGAAGCCTAGCATTAACAGGGACCCCTTTCCTCGCAGGCTTCTTCTCAAAAGACGCCATCATTGAAGCCCTGAACACCTCACACCTCAACGCCTGAGCCCTAATCCTTACACTTATCGCCACGTCATTCACCGCAGTTTACAGCTTTCGAGTCATTTTCTTTGTCGCTTTAGGGACCCCTCGATTTCTCTCATTATCCCCTATCAATGAAAATAATCCATTAGTAATCAATCCTATTAAACGACTTGCCTGAGGAAGTATTGTTGCAGGACTTATCATTACCTCGAACTTCATACCCTCAAAAACACCTATTATAACAATGCCTTTAATCCTAAAAATTGCAGCCCTTATAGTTACTATTGTTGGACTACTAACAGCCATAGAACTCACAGCCCTCACTAACAAACAAATTAAAATTACCCCCACAATACCTTCACATAATTTCTCAAATATACTAGGATATTTCCCCACGCTAGTTCACCGAATACCCCCAAAGCTCAACCTCACCCTAGGCCAGTCAGTCGCCAATAAGCTTGACCAAACATGATTTGAGATATCCGGGCCAAAGGGACTAACCCTAGCCCAAATAGTAATATCGAAAGTTATGAGCGACATTCAGCGGGGAATAATCAAGACATACCTAACTATCTTCCTATTAACAATAGCCTTAGCCGTTCTCTTAGCAATTGTCTAAACTGCACGAAGAGTCCCACGACTTAACCCTCGAGTTAACTCCAATACAACAAGCAATGTCAAAAGCAAAACCCAAGCACAAATAACCAGCATTGCCCCCCCAAAAGAGTATATAACAGCCACACCCCCAACATCCCCTCGCAATATGGAGAACTCCTTTAATCCGTCAATTATTACCCAAGAACCCTCATACCACCCACCTCAAAACACCCCGCCCGTTAAAACCACCCCTAAAAGATAAATTAACACATAGCCAGCAACGGAACGACTCCCCCAAGCCTCCGGAAAAGGTTCAGCAGCTAAGGCTGCCGAGTAGGCAAATACTACAAGCATGCCCCCTAAATAAATTAAAAAAAGAACTAGGGACAAAAAAGACCCCCCAGAACCAACTAAAATTCCACACCCCACCCCTGCTGCCACCACTAAACCCAAAGCAGCAAAATAAGGGGTCGGGTTAGAAGCAACAGCAATTAAGCCCACAATCAAAGCCACCAGTAACATAAACATAAAATAGGTCATAATTCTTGCTCGGATTTTAACCGAGACCAGTGACTTGAAGAACCACCGTTGTAGTTCAACTACAAGAACAATAATGGCAAGCCTACGAAAAACGCACCCCCTAATAAAAATCGCTAACGACGCACTAGTTGACCTACCAACACCATCCAATATTTCAGTGTGATGAAACTTCGGATCCCTTCTGGGATTATGTCTAATTACACAAATTCTAACAGGGCTATTCCTAGCCATGCACTACACCTCAGATATCTCAACCGCATTCTCATCAGTAGCCCACATCTGCCGAGACGTAAACTACGGTTGACTTATCCGTAATCTTCATGCCAATGGGGCATCCTTCTTTTTTATCTGTATTTACATACACGTCGCCCGTGGCCTGTATTATGGGTCATACCTTTATAAAGAAACCTGAAATATTGGTGTAGTACTACTTCTGCTAGTCATAATAACAGCCTTCGTTGGTTACGTCCTTCCATGGGGGCAAATGTCCTTCTGAGGGGCCACAGTAATTACAAACCTCCTATCAGCAGTCCCATACATAGGAGACACACTCGTTCAGTGGATCTGGGGCGGCTTTTCAGTAGACAACGCAACATTAACACGATTCTTCGCATTTCACTTCTTATTCCCATTCGTCATTGCCGCCGCAACTCTACTTCACCTATTATTTCTCCACGAAACGGGGTCGAACAACCCTGCCGGCCTAAACTCCGATGCCGATAAAATCTCCTTCCATCCATACTTTTCATATAAAGACCTTCTTGGATTCGTAATTATACTATTAGCCTTAACATCACTAGCACTATTTTCTCCCAACCTATTAGGAGATCCAGACAATTTTACGCCTGCTAACCCAATAGTAACTCCACCCCACATTAAACCCGAATGGTACTTCCTGTTTGCCTACGCCATCCTACGATCCATCCCAAACAAATTGGGAGGTGTTCTCGCCTTACTATTCTCTATCTTAATCCTTATAGTGGTCCCAATTCTACACACCTCAAAACAACGAGGACTAACATTTCGCCCCATCACCCAATTTTTATTCTGGACACTTGTAGCAGATATACTAATCTTAACATGGATTGGGGGCATACCTGTAGAACACCCATACGTTATTATTGGCCAAGTAGCATCAATTCTATATTTTGCACTTTTCCTTGTGCTTGTCCCACTGGCAGGATGAGTAGAAAACAAAGCACTAAAATGAGCTTGCCCTAGTAGCTTAGTATTAAAGCATCGGTCTTGTAATCCGAAGATCGGGGGTTAAATTCCCCCCTAGCGCCCAGAAAAGGGAGATTTTAACTCCCACCCCTGGCTCCCAAAGCCAGAATTCTAAATTAAACTATCTTCTGATAGTAACATGTATGTACTAGTACATAATATGTATAATATTACATAATGTATTAGTACTTACATATGTATTATCACCATTCATCTATATTAACCTAAAAGCAAGTACTAACGTCTAAGAAGATCATAAAGCAAATTATTAAAACTCAGAAATAACTTATTTCAACCTGGGAAATAGATTAATCCGTTAAACTTGGCACTCAAATTTTTCCTTGAATTACCCAGCTAAGGTTTATTTCGAAATAATTAATGTAGTAAGAGACCACCAACTGGTTGATATAATTGCATACTATTAATGATAGAATCAGGGACACAACATGTGGGGGTCGCACACTGTGAACTATTCCTGGTATCTGGTTCCTATTTCAGGTACATAATTTTATTTACTCCACCCTCGGATAATTATACTGGCATCTGATTAATGGTGTAATTACATACTCCTCGTTACCCAACATGCCGGGCGTTCTTTTATATGCATAGGGTTCTCTTTTTTAGGTTTCCTTTCACTTTGCATTTCAGAGTGCAAGCGCAACAATATATTAAGGTAGAACTATTCCTTGTACGAGTTAAATTAAGTTAATTATTAAATGACATAACTTAAGAATTACATATTAATATCTCAAGTGCATAACATCTACGTTACTTCTTCAACTTACCCTTATATATCTCCCCCTTTTGGTTTCTGCGCGACAAACCCCCCCCTACCCCTACGCTCAGCGAATCCTGTTATCCTTGTCAAACCCCGAAACCAAGGAAGGCTCAAGAACGTGCCAGCTAACGAGTTGAGATATGGATTAGCCATCCGCATTATATATATATACATGCACATTGCGTTAATGCATTGCATAAATACCCCAAATTTTAGCCTAAAAACTTCTACTAAAAATTTTAATAATTTCTCAATGCTAAAAAATTAGACATTTGTAAC